AAAATATTATGGGTATAAAGATGATTGTTCCTAGTATGTTAAAACATATAATTGATTTTATGTTTATATATATATTGTTTGTTTTGAATATATAATAAGATTTTATTATTATTATTATTATTAAATTTAAATAGAAATATAAACTAATTAAAGTTCCAATAAATAATATTAAAGGTAATAAAATTATATTTATTTTTAGGAGTATATTTAAAATTATAAGTTTGGATAAAAATCCTAATATAGGAGGAATTCCTCCTAAAGATAAGATTAGTGTGATGATGAAAATGTTTTCGTGATTTATATAGTTATTTTGTTCTCTTAGTGAATAAGTAAAAAAAGATGATTTTATAGTAAATAAAATGAATAAGGGGAGAATAATAATTCTATAAATTAATAGGTAAATTAATATTATAGAATTATTAATTAAGGAAATTGGGAGTATTCAGCCTAGGTGGGAAATAGATGAATAGACTATAATTAATTGTAGTCTAGATTGATTAATGGCTTGAATACTTCCTAAGATTGATCTAAGAAAAGCTGATGAAATTATAATAGTATAATTGAAATTAATAAAGGATAATATAAATAGAGGGGCTAGTTTTTGTCAGGTTAGAATAAGAAATAGAATTATTCATCTTATTTGTTTACATATGGAGGGGAGTCAGAAATGAAATGGGGCTCTTCCTAGTTTAGTTAATAATGAAATAACTATAATGGAAGAAAATAGAGAATTATTAAATATAGAGTATATAGAAATTGATGAAATATATATAAAGATTGAACTTGTAATAAATAAGGAGGATCTTATTGACTGGATAATAAAATATTTTATTGATCTTTCAATTTCAAAATTTTTTGATTTAATATTTATTAGAGGTAGAATTCCCATTAAATTTAATTCTAAACCTATTCATATTATTAATCAATGAGAGGATGATAATGTTATAATTGTGCCTAAAATTATTATAGAAATGAATATAAAGTTGGCTGGAAAAAATTTATTATTCATAAAGAGTAGTACAATTATGAGTTGCTCATAATAAAGTTAGCAGCTTTATTATATAACATTATTACTCTTATATTCAGTTCAAGGATCCTTGATTTCATTCATGAAGTAGACCTACAATTAAAATAATAAGGAAAATAATTGAAGAAGATAAATAAATTATTGAAGGTGAAAATAATAGATTGATGATTATGGGTATAAGTAAGATGATTTCGATATCAAAGATTAAGAAAATTACTGCTAATAAAAAAAAACGTATAGAAAATGGAGATCGGGTGTATCATGAGGGGTCAAAACCACATTCAAAAGGAGAGTTTTTTTCACGATTTTTATGAGATTTAAATATAATTAATGAACTGATAATAAATAAAATAATGTTTAGGATAATAAGAAAAAGAGAAAAAAGAGAGTATGAATACATAGGTATAGAAGACATAAATTCTTATGGTTTATAACATCAATATAATCCGTTCATTCCGGCGCTATACCCCAGTGAAGAAATACTATTTCAGTTTTTTAATTAACAGTTAAATGCCTCTAGTTTGGCTTTTCACTGAAACAAGGGTAATTTATACCTAAGTATGGGTCGAAACCATATATGAAAATTCATTTCTTGAATGGTATTAAATAATTGGATTATTACTTTTTAATTGCAAGTTAAATTTTCTTTGTAAAATATAATACCATTAAGGATTATATAAATCATTTTCTAGATTAAAAGTCTAGTGCTTAATAGTTTCGGCCACTTAATAAAAATAAATTGTTTTAATTTATGATCCTCATCAGTAAATAAAAGTATATAGAAACAATCATACTACGTCTACAAAATGTCAATATCAAGCTGCAGCTTCAAATCCAAAGTGATGGGATGAAGAAAAATGATTTATAATAATTCGTATTAAACATATTAAGAGAAAAGTGGATCCAATAATTACGTGAAGTCCATGGAAGCCTGTAGCTACAAAAAAAGTAGAGCCATAAATACTATCTGAAATAGAAAATGATGCTTCTATATATTCTAATATTTGTAATACTGTAAAGTAAAATCCTAAAGTAATAGTGATAATTATGGAGTGAATAGTAGATTTAAGGTTTTTGTTTATTAAGGAATGATGAGCTCAAGTTACAGATACTCCTGAGGCTAAAAGGATAGCTGTATTAAGTAAAGGAATTTGAAATGGATTAAGTGGAAAAATATTAATTGGGGGTCAACATGAACCAATATCTGTATTAGGGGCTAGTCTTCTATGAAAATATGCTCAAAAAAAAGCAAAGAAAAAGCATACTTCTGATGTAATGAATAATATTATTCCTCATCGAAGTCCATTATATACTTTGGATGTATGAAATCCTTGAAATGTACTTTCTCGGATAATATCACGTCATCATAAGATTATCGTTAATGTTATAAGAGTAAGACCAAAAAACATAAGTGTATTTTCATAATTATGGAATCATGAAGAGAGTCCAGTTGTTAAAAATAGTGCTCTTATGGATCCTGTTAATGGTCAAGGTCTAAATTCAACTAGATGAAAAGGATTTCGAGTCATAAGTTTAAATAATTAATTAATTAATATAGTTTGGATTCTTTACAAAAATGGGCTAAATTGTGTTGTTCATGAAAATTAGATAATTTTGTCAAGAGAAAGGAGGGGGGTGAGGGCATTATTTTTTATATATTATCAATATATATATATTATATACATATTATTAAAATAAATGAATTGTATGAAAACATCGTTAATAAGATTGTTTTTTATTGAAATTATTTATGATATTTATTATTAAATTAAATAAATATAAAATATCTTTTTTTTCTGTGAAATCTCGATGATTTTTTAAACATGAAATTTATTTATTTATATTAAATGATGTAAATATAATTATTTAAATTTAATATTTAATATAATAAACATTGTTTATTTCTATACAGATTTATATTATGATCTTTTATAGTGATCATCTTCTTCTATAACTCATATATAATTAATATATTTGTAATGAATATATTGAATATTGGGGTCTGTGGTAGTAGTAATTTGAACTGAATGTATCTCTGGTGTTTTAAATTAAATAACTTGTTAAGGTTTATATAATATATAAATCTTTATGTAAATTTCATAGAAAAAGTCTGATTTAAATACCTATATCTTAAATGTTTCAAGTATAGATATATGTATATATATTGTTATTTATTTTATACTTTTGTATGATTTAATTATATATATATATATATATGATTTGTACTTGATTTGTATTATTGTTTAATATGTATAATTATATTTATAAATTTGTTTATTAAATTATAAACAAATCTTTTGAAAATATGTGTTTATATGCATAATATATAGTATTATAATTAATTTAAGATTGATTTGCTATATAGTTATTTAGATATTTAAGTAAATATAAGTTGAATACTATATAGATTAATATATTATATACAAGTGATTGTATTATTCACAAGTGATTGTATTATTCACAAGTGATTGTATTATATACATGTTTTTGTGGTGTATTTTGCACAAAAAATTTTCAATTTTTAGGAATAAATTTTTATCAAAAATTAAATTTTATTAGTATAAGAAGTATGGTTGTTTTCCAAACAATTGGTTTAATATAAATATGTTAAATAAAATATATTATAATTTGGTGTATGGGCATATAAAGTTTTGATCTTTAAGGAAAAGGTTCAAGTCCTTTTTTTGTAAAGAGTTTTAAGTTAAAAGAAACTGTAAGTTTTCAAGACTTATAATAAATAATATTATTTAAACTTTGAGTATGAGGTGGTCGAAGTTTTAGTCGGTAGATTGTAAATCTATTTATAAGTATATACTTTCTCATGGTTTTATATTTTATTAAAAATATTAAATTGCAAATTTAAAGAAACATGTTTATGTTAAAACTTTAAAAATAAAGTAAGCTAAGTATAAGCTGTTGGGTTCATACCTCAAAAATGGATTTAAATTGTCCCTTTATTATATATTTAAATTTGACTTTGGTTTATTTTTAATTTTTATGATTTTATACATGTTAGGTTTTATAAATATATTTAAATGTATTTGTCGTGGTTTTTAATTAGGTTTTGTATTGTTATAATAGATTGTTTAATATGGTTATATAATATAAGATAGATTATTTTATTAAATGATGTTTAATATAATTGTTTTAAAAATGTTCAGTATATTTATTTATACAATGAATGAGAGTTTTATATAGAAATTATAGTTTAGAATTGGAGAAATTTGTGCCAGCATCTGCGGTTATACATATAATTTAAATTAAAAATGTTTGGTTGAAAGAAAAGTAAAATTGAAAGATATTATGGAGGAAAATTTATAATTGGTTTTTTGGTAAAATTTTTAAAATTAATTTGTTTTTTATGATTTCTCTAATATTGATACTTTGAAAATTTAAAAATAAACTAGGATTAGATACCCTATTATTTTTTAATGTAAAAGTTGATATTTTTACCTAAGTATTATGAAGATTATTAATATTTATTAATAGTTTTGTTTATTTAAAACTTAAAAAGTTTGGCGGTTTTACATATCCAATTAGGGGAGTTTGTTAATTGATTTGATAATCCACAATTTAAACTTACTTTTTTTTGAGTATATATGTATGTATATACAGTTTATATATTGCTGTCGTCAGTTTATATTTTGTGAATTAAAGGACTATTAAAGTTTTTGTTTTTTATGTCAAGTCATAATGTAGCTGATAAAGAAGGTTTAATGAACTACTATAATTAATATTGTTAATATATCCAGATAATGAAGATTATATTTTGTTAGAAAGGTGGACTTAATAGTAAATTTATAATTAGTATGTATTTTTGAATATGGTTTTGTAAGGTGTACATATCGCCCGTCACTCTTGTTGTTGAGATAAGATAAGTCGTAACATAGTAGGGGTAATGGAAATTGTTTCTGGAAAGTTAAATGTTCAAAAATTAACATAATTAATGTATCTCACTTACGTTGAGAAGATAATTTTATATATAAGTTATTTTTGATTTATTAATGAAATAAAATTAAGTTAAAGTATTGAATTAAAGATTTATGTTTAGTAAAAATTTTATATGTTAAAGTAATGGGTATAGGAATATTTTTGAAAATGTGTACTGAGAAGGGTGTTATTAATTTATTTTTAGTAAAATTTAGTTTTTGTACCTTTTGCATAATGGTTTAATAATATTATTTGAATCATCTTTTTTTTCTCGAAATAAAAAGATTTATTTGTTTTAATATATATATATATATATATATATATATATATATATATATATAGTAGTTAACGTAGTATAGTTATTATTTTAGAATTAGATGGTAGTGAAATGCTATTCGTTTTTTATGGTAGCTAGTTTATTAATTTTTTTCATTTTAGTGTAAATTAAAGTTAGTTATGTTAAGTAATTTTGTTTTAATGAAAGTATTGAGGGATAAGCTTCTTATATGTTGTAAGATTTTTTAGTTTAATATATAATTGAAGTTGAATTAATAATTTTTCTTTTAAATATTTAAGAGTATATAATTATGGTGAAATTCTTAATTAATGAGTTAATAAATGACTTTTATTTAATAAAAGTTATATATAATGTTAAAATGAGTATTATAAAATATGTATATATTTTGTTTTGATATTTGATTTAAATTTAAAGATTGAATGTGTAAAATATGTTGTGTAATAAATTGAAATAAAGGAATTCGGCAAAAGATAATTTCGCCTGTTTATCAAAAACATGTCTCTTTGAGTTTTTTTAATAAAGAGTTTGGCCTGCTCGGTGATTTTATTTAACAGCTGCGGTATTATAACTGTACTAAGGTAGCATAATAATTTGCCTTATAAATTGGGGCTAGAATGAATGGTTTGACGAGAATTAAGCTGTCTCTATTTCATTTATTAGAAATTAATTTTTATAGTGAGAAAGCTTAAATGGTTTAAAGGGACGAAAAGACCCTATTGAGCTTAATGTTATTATATAAATTTATTTTGTTAGTTTATATTTAAATTGATGATAATTTTTATTGTAGGTTTGTTATTAACTTAACTTTGGTTGGGGTGATCAAGGAATAAAATTATTTAATTTTAACTTCCTTAAATGTCAATTTTTATAGAGTAATAAACCAAATTTTTTGCTTAGAAGATAAGTTACCATAGGGATAACAGCGTAATTTTTTTTGAGAGTTCATATTGAAAAAAGAGATTGCGACCTCGATGTTGGATTAAAATTAACCTTAAGGTGTAGAGGCTTTATTAGGTGAATCTGTTCGATTTTTAAAATTTTACATGATCTGAGTTCAAACCGGTGAAAACCAGGTTGGTTTTTATCTTTTAAATTTTTTTTATTTAATTTAGTACGAAAGGATTGATTATAATTAATTTTTTTTATAATTAAGTGGTATAAATATTGTAATAAAGTTGGCAGAGATATGTGAATAATTTAGGATTATTTTATGAAAGGATAACTTTTGCTTTATATTAAGGTGGCAGAGTAGTGTGTAGGATTTAAGATCCTTTTATGGAAATTTTTTTAGTTTTCTCTTAATAATGTTTGTTGAGTTAATGTCATATGTAGTAGCATGTATTTGTGCATTATTAGCGGTTGCTTTTTTTACTTTATTAGAGCGAAAGGGGTTAGCTTATTTTCAAGTGCGAAAAGGGCCTAATAAAGTGGGTTTTATAGGACTTCCTCAACCTTTGTCAGATGCAATTAAGTTATTTAGAAAAGAGTTTATTAAACCTACTTTAGTTAATTATTTTCCTTTTCTTATTTGTCCATTTTTGAGGTTATTTTTTGCTTTGTTTTTGTGAATATTATATAATAGTTATTTTTTTGTGAGTATAGGGGGTATAAGGATAATGTTGTTTTTATGTGTTTCGAGTATTGGGGTTTATCCTGTTATAGGAGCTGGATGATTTTCTAATTCTAAATATGCATTGTTAGGGTCTGTTCGTGCAGTAGCTCAGAGTATTTCTTATGAGGTAAGAATATCTTTGATTTTAATAAGTTGTTTATTATTAGTGGGGAGTATTAATTTAGTTAGATTATTAAAATATCAATATATTTGTTGGATTTTTTTTGTTAATTTTTTTATATTTATAATATGGGTGGTATCTAGAATTGCAGAAACTCATCGAGCTCCTTTTGATTTTGCTGAGGGAGAATCAGAATTAGTTTCTGGATTTAATGTTGAGTATGGAGCGGTAGGTTTTGCGTTATTATTTATGGCTGAATATGGTAATATTTTATTTATAAGATTTTTATGTAGTGTATTATTTTTTGGGGGAGGTATTTTAGTTATATTAAAAGGATTTTCGATGTGTTTATTAGTTGGTTTGTTGAGAGTTTTATTTATTTGGGTTCGTGCAAGTTATCCTCGTTATCGTTATGATTTATTAATATATTTAATTTGAAAGAGTTATTTACCATGTGTATTGATGATTTTGGTTTTTATTAGAAGGTTTAGTAAATTTATATTTTTTGTTGGTTCAAAAAATAGTTTAATTAAAATAATAGTATTGGAAACTATAGTTTAAAAGTAATTTTATTTTTTGATATGGTATTGATAATATTTTTTTCTTTAGGATTTTCAATTATTAGAATACTAATTATTTTGATTCAGCCTTTAAGTTTAGGGTTTATAATTATGTTAATTAGTATTTTTATAAGTATTATGGTTTCTTTTTTTATTTATTCTTGATATGGTTATATATTATTTTTAGTGTATGTTGGAGGTTTGTTGGTTATATTTATATATATTATTAGATTAATTCCTAATTTAATTTTTTTTTCGAAAGGGTTAATGATATATATATTTATTGGGGTAATTGGTTTTTTTTTGATAAATATAGTTTCTATATATAGATATTTAGATATAAGGATAATAAGAATTAAAATAATAGAAATAAAAGTTATGAGATTGGGGATGAGGAGATTAATTATAAGAAATTATAATTTTTTTTGTTATGTATTTTTAGGAGTATTATTATTATTGATTTTAGTTAGGGTGGTGAAAATTTGTTATTATTGTGAGGGACCTTTACGTGTATTTAAATATAAGTATGCTTAGTTCATTACGGAAGACTCATCCTGTATTACAAATTATTAATGGGGCGTTGATTGATTTGCCATCTCCGGTTAATTTATTTATTTGGTGGAATTTTGGGTCTTTATTAGGGTTATGTTTAATTATTCAATTATTGAGAGGAATTTTTCTTGCGATACATTATACTTCTTGTGTTGAGTATTCATTTGATTCTGTTATTCATATTATACGAGATGTTAATTATGGTTGAATTTTACGATATATTCATGCAAATGGAGCTTCTTTTTTTTTTATTTGTTTATATATACATATTGGTCGTGGTTTATATTATGGTTCATATATAAGTGTTTATACTTGAAATGTGGGGGTGGTTTTATATATTTTGGTGATGTTAACAGGTTTTGTTGGTTATGTGTTACCTTGAGGTCAAATATCTTTTTGAGGGGCTACAGTTATTACTAATTTAGTTTCAGTAGTTCCTTATATTGGGGAAAGTTTAGTATATTGGATTTGGGGGGGTTTTTCTGTAGATAATGCTACATTAAGTCGGTTTTTTTGTTTTCATTTTTTGTTTCCTTTTATTATTATAGGTTTAGTAATTTTACATTTTTTGTTTTTACATGAAGTGGGGTCAAATAATCCATTAGGTTTAAATAGAGATTTAGATAAAATTCCTTTTCATCATTATCATACATATAAGGATTTATTGGGGTTTATTTTAATATTATTTATATTAGTTGAGTTGAGATTGTTGTTTCCTAATATATTAGGAGATGCAGAAAATTTTATTCCTGCAAATCCTTTAGTTACTCCTATTCATATTAAACCTGAGTGATACTTTTTGTTTGCTTATGCTATTTTACGATCAATTCCAAATAAATTTGGTGGTGTTGTTAGTTTAGGGATGTCTGTTGTTATTTTATTTATTTGTCCTCTTTTACATATTAGAGGGTGTATAGGTTTATCTTATAATTTTTTAGGTCAATTTTGTTTTTGATTTTTTATTGGTGTTTTTTTTATTTTAACTTGAATTGGTGGTTGTCCAGTTGAGTATCCTTATGAAATGATCGGACAGGTTTTTAGGGTTTTATATTTTGTTTGTTTTTTAATTCGGCCTATTTTAGATATAGTGTGAATATATATATTAGATTATTAGGTTATATTGGATAAAGAGGGTTTTGAAAACCTTCTAGAAGTGTTCGATTCACTTATAATCTTTAGTTATAAAAAATTAGTATTTAATTTTGGTTTACAAAACCAATGTTTTTATATAAACTATTATAACGTTTATGATTATAAATAATTGTTTATTAATAGGAGTATATATATATATATGTGGATTATTTGTTTTGTTGTTTCAATGGAAACATATTTTAAATATTTTATTGGGGTTTGAAGTATTGACATTAAGGGTTTTATTTATGTTTTTTTTTTCGTTGAGAATAATTAGATTAAATTTATATTTGGTTATTGTATTAATTGTATTTAGGGTTTGTGAGGCTACTTTAGGTTTATCTTTGTTAGTAAGATTTATTCGTTTGCATGGGAATGATTACGTAAATAGATTAAGAGTTTATAAATTATAGGAATTTTAATAAGATTTCTTTTATTATTTTTTTTTAATCGAGATTGAAAATGAGAGTTACGTTTTTGGTTTATAATGGTTTTTAGATTTATAGGATTGAAATTGTTAAAAGTTGATGTAAGGGGAGTTAATGAATATTTATTTTATTTTGATAAGGTATCTGGGGTTTTAGTTTTATTGAGTTTTTGAACAAGGGGATTAATGATATTATCAAGATATAATTCAGTAAAGAGTATTAATAATAAAGTGGGTTTTTTTTCTAATTGTGTTTTAGTTCTTTGTTTTGTAGTTATTATTTTTTTTTTGGTGGATAATTTATTGATGTTTTATTTGTTTTTTGAGATGTCATTGGTTCCTACTTTATTGTTAATTTTAAGATGGGGTTATCAGCCTGAACGGTTACAAGCTGGTATATATATAATGTTATATACAGTTAGGGCTTCTTTACCTTTGTTATTATGTTTATTAGTATTGGTTTATGGGGAAGGATCTTATAGAATATGTATTATTAATTTATTATATATTAAAGGGATAAGAGTATATTGATTTGTTGGATTATTATTTGCTTTTCTCGTTAAGTTACCTATTTATTTTTTTCATTTATGATTACCAAAAGCTCATGTAGAAGCTCCTATTTCGGGTTCAATAATTTTGGCTAGAGTATTATTAAAATTAGGAGGTTATGGAATTATACGATTTATAGGATTATTTAATTTTTTTGGTACTAATTATATAGTATTATTAATGGTTGTATGTTTATGGGGTGGTTTATTAACTTCTATTATTTGTGTAGGACAGAGTGATATAAAAAGGTTAATTGCTTATTCTTCTATTGGTCATATGGGGGTTATATTAGCGGGATTAATTAGAGGTTTTATTATAGGTTGAGAGGGGGCAGTCTTAATAATGGTTTGTCATGGATTATGTTCATCTGGATTATTTTGTATAGGAAATTTAATTTATGAAAAAATAAATACACGAAGTTTATTTTTATGTGGAGGAATAATTAATTATAATCCTATGATGAGTTTGTTATTATTTCTATTATGTATTTGTAATATAGGAGCTCCTCCATTTATTAATTTAATGAGTGAAATTATATTATATATTTCTTTATATATATATTGTTTTTTATTATTGTTTTTTGTTATCATGATGGTGTTTATAGGAGGTTTATATAATTTAATTTTTTATGTTAGGGTAGATCACGGGCAAGTGATAAGGTTTATTAAAGTTATAAGGGTTAATAAAAGAAGAGAAAATCTATTATTATTGTTACATATTATTCCTTTATTATTATTTATTTTAGATATCGGTTATATTAGTAAGATTTATTTTTAGTGGGTAAAATTAGTTTATTTAAAAATACTAGGTTGTGGGCTTAGAGAAAAAGTTGTTTTATTTTACTATGAATAAGTTAAAACTTGAAATTTTTTTTAGAATAATGTTATTGTTAATTTCTTTTTTTTGAATTATGGTGTTTATATATTTGATTTTAAATAATTGTTGTTATATTGTTTCTTGGGAAATCTTTAGTGTTATAAGATTATTTGTTGAGTTAGATATTTTATTTGATTGAATTAGTTGTAGATTTAGGAGATTAGTTTGTTTAATTTCTAGTTCGGTGTGTATTTTTAGAGTTAGTTATATAAAAGGGGATATAAATAATAAACGTTTTATATTTGTATTAATGTTATTTGTTTTATCAATAAATTTTTTAATTTTTATCCCTAGGGTTGTTGGGTTAATTTTAGGGTGAGATGGATTAGGATTAGTATCATTTTGTTTAGTAATTTATTATCAAAATAATAAATCACTAAGCGCAGGAATATTAACTGTTTTAATAAATCGAGTTGGAGATTGCTTTATTTTAGGAGGTATTAGAATTATATCTTTATTAGGACATTGAAATTATTTATGTATATGATATTTTTGATTTTTTGATGTTTGTATAGTGTTTGTAGTTATTGCTGGTATAACTAAGAGAGCTCAGATTCCTTTTAGTAGATGGTTACCTGCTGCTATAGCAGCACCAACCCCTGTATCAGCTTTAGTACATTCTTCTACTTTAGTTACAGCAGGGGTTTTTTTATTAATTCGGTTTTATTATTGTTTAGTTGAAGTAGATTTTTTTTGTAATTTTATGATTTTTATTTCTATTATGACTACTTTTATATCAGGAATTTGTGCTGTTTATGAATATGATATAAAAAAAATTATTGCATTGTCTACTTTAAGACAATTAGGAGTTATAATAATGTCGTTAGGTATAAAGATACCTATATTAACTTTATTTCATTTATATACTCATGCTATATTTAAAGCATTATTATTTTTATGTGGGGGTAATATTATTCATTGTTATGGTGGGATACAGGATATTCGAGATATTAAAGGAGTAAGTTATAATTTACCTTTTACTAGAATTGTTCTTAATATTTCAAATATGGCATTATGTGGATTTCCTTTTTTAGCAGGATTTTATTCTAAAGATTTAATTATTGAGATTTTATTAAGAAGTGATATAAATTTATTAATGGGGTTAATTGGTGTATTTGGAGTGTGTTTAACTGTTTTATATTCCATACGTATATCTATTTATGTAGTATGAGGGGATGTAAAGAGTATAGTTTATGAAGATATAGAAGATAATGATTTATTTATTATTACTTCTATATTAATATTATGTGTTGGTGCTTTATTTGGAGGGTTTTTATTACAAAATATAGTTATTTATTTTAATGAAATAATTATATTACCTATATTTTATAAAATACTTGTAGTTATATTGTTGTTATTTTCTATATTGTTATCTTTTAGGGTATGGGTAAGAAAAATAGGAGAAATTAAATATAGATTAATACATTGATGTAATAGAAAAATATGATTTATATCATCTTTAAGAGGTTATCCATTTTTAATGTTTATAAAAAATGTTAGGAATTTAAATTTAAAGTTGGTAGATATAGGGTGATTGGAATTATTAAGGGGTCAAGGAGTATTAATGATAATTAAAAAAATTATATATTTGATAGAATGATGAATAGTTGTGTTGTTTAATATTAATATAGTTATTATTATTTTTATGATTATAATAATATACTTAAATAGCTTAATATAGAGCATGACGTTGAAGGTGTTAAGGTGATAGAAATTATTTTTAGGTAAGGAAATTTTATATTAGTTTATATCAATTGATGATTATCAGAGTATAAAGTAATTAGTAGAGAAAAGATATAGCCTTGAATAATAGCAATACCAATTTCAAAAATAAAGTAGCCTACCTGAATTATTAAAACGATTGAAGTTGTAAAAAAGGAAGTATTAATTATAGAAAATGATAGAAAATCCCCAATTAAAGTTAAGATAATATGTCCTGCTCTAATATTAGCAGCAATTCGAATTGCAAGTGTAAGAGGTTGAACACTAATACTTATAATTTCAATTAAAGGGAGAAATGGAATTAGAAATGATGGTGTACCTGAAGGTAAAAGAGAAGCTAATGATGAATATATATTATTTTGGTATGAGGATATTATAAGTCTTAATCATAAAGGAAAAGAAAGAGAGAATGATATAACTAAGTGACTTGTAGACCTAAATACATACGGAATAAGTCCTAAGAGATTAAAATTAATAATTATTATAAATAATGAAGAAATGATTAATGAAAATCCTCCTAAATTATTACTGAAAGATCGAATAATTTGAATGCTAATAATTTGTTTAGGGATTATAAATGAAGAGTTAATAAATGAAGGAAAAATTCAAAAAGTTGAATTAATGAAAAAGAAGGATCAAAGAGAGATAATTCATGTTAAAGAATGAAGATATAATGTTGTTGAGTTATGATCATCAAATGAAGAAAAGATATCTACTATCATTTTATCAATTATATTTAGTTTTTTTTGATATTAATTTTTGGTTTATTAAAATGTATTTATTTTTATTATTTCATCATATAATAGATGAATTTATGTAAAGAAGAAATCAAAATAGTAGAAAGAGTAGAATTCAATTTAAAGGGGATAATTGAGGCATATAAAAAGTACTAATAAATATAGTAATTTAAATTTGACAAATTTATGTTATTTTTAACTAACTTTTTTATATAGATATATTTAATAATCATTTGTTAAATGTATTTATATTTACAATTTCTAGTGTAATAGGTATGAATGAGTGATTAGCTCCACAAATTTCAGAACATTGTCCATAGAAAAGTCCTGGGCGGTTAGAATATAGATTTAGTTGATTTAATCGTCCTGGGATAGCATCTACTTTGATTCCTAAAGAGGGAATTGTTCATGAGTGAATTACATCAGCAGATGAAATAATTATTCGTGTGTTTGTTTTTATAGGGATGATTAAATGATGATCTGTTTCTAATAATCGAAATGATCCTATATTTAATTCACTTAAGGGGGTTATATATGAGTCAAATTCAATATTTATAAAATCTGAGTATTCATAACTTCAATACCATTGATGTCCTAATGCTTTAATAGTTAATAGTGGATTGATGGATTCATCTAAAAGGTATAGTAGTTTTAAAGATGGAAGTGCAAGGAATAATAAGATGATTCTTGGAATAATTGTTCAAATTGTTTCAATTTTTTGTCTTTCTGTAATTATTAATGAAGAAAATTTATTTGTTATTAATAAAATTGTAATATATATAACTAATGTAAGAATAATTGTTAAAATGAATATGGAGTGATCATGGAAAAAGATTAGTTGTTCTATAAGTGGAGAATTTGCATCTTGAAATCCTAATTGTCCTCATTGGGTCATATATTAAATAAATAAGGCTCCTGTTTCTATTTGATTATGGAAGTCAACTGGTAGGCGGTTGTCTCATTCTAAAGATGTATTTAAATGGTTTGATCAGATAATAGTTCGTTGTGAAATTAGTCTTTCTCACACAATAAATATGAAAAATATAATTGATGTTATGGAAAGAAGAGAGCCTATTGATGAGAGTATATTTCATTTAGTATATGAATCTGGATAATCTGAGTATCGTCGTGGTATTCCTGCTAATCCTAAAAAGTGTTGAGGAAAAAAAGTGATGTTAACTCCAATAAATATTATGTAAAAATGAGATTTAGTATATTGTTGGTTAAGGGATAATCCTGTGATTAGAGGGTATCAGTGGTTAAATCCGGCAAATAAAGCAAAGACTGCTCCTATAGATAAAACATAATGGAAATGAGCTACTACGTAGTAAGTGTCGTGGAGTATAATATCTAATGATGAATTAGATAATACAATTCCAGTTAATCCACCTATTGTAAATAAGAAAATAAAACCTAGTGATCATAATATGGGGGAAGTATATTTAATTGGGGATCCATAAATAGTAGCTAGTCATCTAAAGACTTTAATTCCTGTAGGAATTGCAATAATTATTGTGGCAGCGGTAAAATATGCTCGGGTATCAACGTCTATCCCTACTGTAAATATATGGTGGGCTCATACAATAAATCCTAATAGACCAATTGATAATATAGCATAAACTATTCCTAGACTTCCAAAAGTTTCTTTTTTTAATGAATAATGGGAAACAATATGGGAAATTATACCAAAACCAGGGAGAATTAAAATATATACTTCGGGGTGTCCAAAAAATCAAAATAAATGTTGATATAAAATTGGATCTCCCCCTCCACTTGGATCAAAAAAAGTTGTATTGAAATTACGGTCAGTAAGTAATATAGTAATTGCACCTGCTAGTACTGGTAGAGAAAGTAGTAGTAAAATTGCGGTAATTAGTACAGATCATACAAATAGTGGAAGTCGTTCTATTAATATACCTTCTCATCGTATATTAATAATTGTAGTGATAAAGTTAATTGCTCCTAAGATAGATGAAATACCTGCTAAATGAAGAGAAAAAATTGCTAAATCTACAGAAGGTCCTATATGTGCTAAGTTTCTAGAGAGAGGGGGGTAAACAGTTCATCCAGTCCCTGCACCACTTTCTACCGCAGCTGAAGAAAGTAGTAGGGTTAAAGAAGGGGGAAGAAGTCAGAAACTTATATTATTTATTCGTGGGAAAGCTATATCTGGGGCTCCTAATATTAAGGGGACTAATCAATTTCCAAACCCTCCAATTATAACTGGTATTACTAAGAAGAAAATTATAACGAATGCATGGGCTGTAACAATTACATTGTATAATTGATCGTCATTTAGAAGGGATCCTGGTTGACCTAATTCTGTTCGAATTATTAATCTTAAGGAGGTTCCTAGAAGACCTGATCAAATTCCAAAAATAAAATATAATGTACCAATATCTTTATGATTTGTTGAAAATATTCATCGCAT